AATGAATTGCCTGATAAAAGGATTACCTTGATAGGGTAAATCATGTAATTAATATTACATTCATTATATTTAATAGAATTAAACTATTTCTAAAAGTATCAAAAACTTTTGTGCATCATACACCAAAATATAAAAAGATAAGCTAATTAAGCTACTGGGCTCATACCCCATTTATAAAGGTTCTAATCCTTTTCTTTTTAATTTTTAACAATTCGTCAAAAATTATATTTTTCATAATTTTAATAATAGGAACACTAATTTCTATCTCAGCTAATTCTTGATTAGGAGCTTGAATAGGTTTAGAAATTAATTTATTGTCTTTTATCCCCCTAATAAGAGATAATAAATTAATATCAACAGAAGCCTCATTAAAGTATTTCCTTACACAAGCATTAGCTTCTTCAGTGTTCTTATTTGCTACAATTTTATTTTTATTGAATTCAAATAAAATTAACTCCAACTTTTTAATAGAAATAATAATTTTTTCTTCTCTATTGTTAAAAAGAGGTTCTGCACCCTTTCATTTTTGATTCCCTAACGTAATGGAAGGTCTTTCTTGATTAAATGCACTAATTTTAATAACATGGCAAAAAATTGCTCCTTTAATATTAATTTCATATATTATCTTTAAACCTTTAATTATTACTAGAATTATTTTATCAAGAATAATCGGTGCTCTAGGAGGATTAAACCAAACTTCATTACGAAAATTAATGGCTTATTCTTCAATTAATCATTTAGGTTGAATACTAGCTGCAATATACGACAGAAACCTAATATGAATAACTTACTTTATATTTTATACATTTTTAACTTTTACAATAATTTTCATATTTAATATATTTAAAACTTCTCATATTAATCAATTATTCACTCTTTCTTTTCACTCAAAAACCATGAAATTCTTCCTATTTTTTAATTTATTGTCTTTAGGGGGACTGCCACCATTTTTAGGATTTTTACCAAAATGATTGGTAATTCAATCATTAACAATAAATAACCAATTATTTTTATTAACTTTTATGGTATTAATAACTTTAATCACTTTATATTTCTACATACGCCTATCTTACAGAGCATTTATACTTAATTATCATGAAAATAATTGAATAAATAATTCATTATATAATTCAAATTATTTAACAACTTTCATAACATATTCATTTTTTTCTTCAATAGGATTATTCCTAATATTTTCTTTATATTTTATACTTTAAGGCTTTAAGTTAAATAAACTAATAGCCTTCAAAGCTATAAATATAAGAATAATCTTTTAAGCCTTAGTAAATATTTACTCCTTTAGAATTGCAGTCTAATGTCATTATTGACTATAAAGCCAATTATTTATGATTAAAGAGAATAACTCTCATAAATAGATTTACAGTCTATTGCCTAAAATTTCAGCCATTTAATCGCAACAATGGTTATTCTCTACTAATCATAAAGATATTGGAACTTTATATTTTATCTTCGGAGCTTGAGCAGGAATAGTAGGAACTTCACTAAGAATTCTTATTCGAGCAGAATTAGGTCATCCTGGTGCATTAATTGGAGATGACCAAATTTATAATGTAATTGTTACAGCTCATGCTTTTATTATAATTTTTTTTATAGTAATACCAATTATAATTGGAGGATTTGGAAACTGACTAGTTCCAATTATATTAGGAGCTCCAGATATAGCTTTTCCTCGAATAAATAATATAAGTTTTTGACTTTTACCTCCAGCATTAACATTACTTCTAGTAAGTAGCATAGTAGAAAACGGAGCTGGAACAGGATGAACTGTTTACCCTCCTTTATCATCTAATATTGCTCATGGAGGAGCTTCTGTTGATTTAGCTATTTTTTCTCTTCATTTAGCCGGAATTTCTTCAATTTTAGGAGCAGTAAATTTTATTACTACAGTAATTAATATACGATCTACAGGAATTACCTTTGATCGAATACCTTTATTTGTTTGATCAGTAGTAATTACAGCTCTACTTTTACTTTTATCTTTACCTGTACTTGCAGGAGCTATTACTATATTATTAACTGACCGAAATATTAACACTTCCTTCTTTGACCCAGCAGGAGGAGGAGACCCTATTTTATACCAACACTTATTTTGATTTTTTGGTCACCCTGAAGTTTATATTTTAATTTTACCAGGATTCGGGATAATTTCTCATATTATTAGTCAAGAATCAGGTAAAAAGGAAACATTCGGATCACTAGGAATAATTTATGCTATGCTAGCAATTGGACTTCTAGGATTTATTGTATGAGCTCATCATATATTTACAGTAGGAATAGACGTAGATACACGAGCTTATTTTACCTCAGCAACAATAATTATTGCTGTTCCAACAGGAATTAAAATTTTTAGTTGACTTGCTACTTTATACGGAACTCAATTAAATTACTCCCCTGCTACTCTATGAGCTTTAGGGTTTGTATTCTTATTTACAGTAGGAGGATTAACTGGAGTTGTTTTAGCTAACTCATCAATTGACATTATCTTACATGACACATATTATGTAGTAGCTCATTTCCATTATGTACTGTCAATAGGAGCCGTATTTGCTATTATAGCAGGATTTGTTCACTGATACCCTTTATTTACTGGATTAACATTAAATGCAAAAATACTAAAAAGTCAATTTACTATTATATTTATAGGAGTAAATTTAACTTTCTTCCCACAACATTTTTTAGGGCTTGCAGGAATACCTCGACGATACTCAGATTACCCAGATGCTTATACAGCTTGAAATGTAATTTCAACAATTGGATCAACAATTTCATTATTAGGAATCTTATTTTTCTTCTTTATCATTTGAGAAAGTTTAGTATCTCAACGACAAGTTATATTCCCAATTCAACTAAATTCATCTATCGAATGACTTCAAAATACTCCACCAGCTGAACATAGTTATTCTGAATTGCCATTATTAACTAACTTCTAATATGGCAGATTAGTGCAATGGATTTAAGCTCCATATATAAAGTATTTTACTTTTATTAGAACTCACTAATGTCAACATGAGCAAATTTAGGTTTACAAGATAGTTCTTCCCCTTTAATAGAACAATTAATTTTTTTTCATGACCATACCTTATTAATTTTAGTAATAATTACTGTTTTAGTAGGTTATTTAATAATTATATTATTATTTAACAAATATGTAAATCGATACCTTTTACATGGACAAACTATTGAAATTATCTGAACTATTCTGCCAGCAATTATTTTACTATTTATTGCATTCCCATCACTTCGTCTTTTATATTTATTAGATGAAATTAATGAACCTTCAATTACATTAAAAACTATTGGTCATCAATGATACTGAAGTTATGAATATTCAGACTTTACTAATATTGAATTTGATTCTTATATAATCCCTACTAATGAATTATCATTAGACAGATTCCGACTATTAGATGTTGATAACCGAGTAGTATTACCAATAAACTCTCAAATTCGAATTTTAGTGACAGCTGCAGATGTAATTCACTCTTGAACAATTCCTGCTCTAGGAGTAAAGGTAGATGGAACTCCTGGACGATTAAATCAAACTAATTTCTTAATCAATCGACCAGGTCTATTCTACGGACAATGTTCAGAAATTTGTGGAGCTAACCATAGATTTATACCAATTGTAATTGAAAGAATTCCTGTAAATTATTTTATCAAATGAATTTCTAATAATATAAACTCTTCATTAGATGACTGAAAGCAAGTACTGGTCTCTTAAACCATTTTATAGTAAATTAGCACTTACTTCTAATGAAAAAATTAGTTAAATAAATAACATTAGTTTGTCAAACTAAAATTATCAATTTATTGATATTTTTTAATCCCTCAAATAGCACCAATTGGTTGATTAAGTTTATTTATTATTTTTTCTATTGCATTTGTAATTTTTAATATAATAAATTATTATTCATATATTCCTTCTATACCTAAATCAAGTCTTACAATTAAAACACAATCTATAAATTCACTTAATTGAAAATGATAACAAATTTATTTTCAGTATTTGACCCTTCTTCTAGTATTTTCAATTTATCATTAAATTGATTAAGAACTTTTTTAGGAATTTTAATAATTCCATCTGCTTATTGATTAATACCTTCACGATACCATATTTTCTGAAATAATATCCTATTAACTCTTCATAAAGAATTTAAAACTCTATTAGGACCTATAGGAGCTAATGGTTCAACTTTTTTATTTGTCTCATTATTTTCAATAATTTTATTTAATAATTTTATAGGATTATTCCCTTACATTTTTACAAGTACAAGTCATTTAACTCTAACCCTAACATTAGCCTTACCTTTATGATTAAGATTTATACTATTTGGATGAATTAATAATACACAACATATATTTGCTCATTTAGTTCCTCAAGGAACTCCTGCTGTATTAATACCTTTTATGGTATGCATTGAAACAATTAGTAATATTATTCGACCTGGAACATTAGCAGTACGATTAACTGCAAATATAATTGCAGGACACTTATTACTTACTCTTTTAGGAAATACTGGTCCTTCAATATCTACTATTTTATTAAGAGTACTAATTATTACTCAAATTGCCTTATTAGTTTTAGAGTCAGCAGTAGCTATAATTCAATCTTATGTATTCGCTGTACTTTCTACTCTTTATTCTAGAGAAGTAAATTAATGTCAACTCACTCAAATCATCCATTTCATTTAGTAGATTACAGACCATGACCTCTTACTGCTTCAATTGGAGCAATAACAACTGTAGCCGGAATAGTAAAATGATTCCACCAATATAATATATCATTATTTATTTTAGGAAATATTATTACTATTTTAACTGTTTATCAATGATGACGAGATGTTTCTCGAGAAGGAACTTTCCAAGGTCTTCATACTGAAGCTGTAACAACAGGACTTCGATGAGGAATAATTTTATTTATTTTATCAGAAGTTTTATTTTTTGTTTCTTTTTTTTGAGCTTTCTTTCATAGTAGTTTATCTCCATCTATTGAATTAGGAGCTGTATGACCTCCTATAGGAATTACACCATTTAATCCATTTCAAATTCCTTTATTAAATACTGTAATTTTATTAACTTCAGGAATTACAGTAACTTGAGCTCATCACAGACTAATAGAAAGCAACCACTCTCAAGCAGCACAAAGTTTATTTTTTACAGTAACACTAGGAATTTATTTTACAATTCTTCAAGCGTATGAATATATTGAAGCACCTTTCACTATTGCTGATTCAGTTTATGGATCAACATTTTTTATAGCAACAGGTTTCCACGGAATTCATGTTCTAATTGGAACTACATTCTTATTAATTTGCTTAATTCGACATTTAAATAATCACTTTTCCAAAAACCATCACTTTGGATTCGAAGCTGCTGCCTGATACTGACATTTTGTTGATATTGTATGATTATTCCTTTATGTATCAATTTATTGATGAGGAGGTTAATTAATTATCTATATAGTATAAAAAGTATATTTGACTTCCAATCATATGGTCTATTATATAATAGTATAGATAATTTTATCAATTCTAACAATAGCCTTAATTATTATAACATTATCTATAGTAGTAATATTATTAGCATCAATTTTATCAAAAAAAACACTAGTTGACCGAGAAAAATCTTCTCCATTTGAATGCGGATTTGACCCAAAATCCTCATCTCGTCTACCTTTTTCTCTTCGATTTTTTTTAATCACAATTATTTTCCTTATTTTTGATGTAGAAATTGCATTAATTCTACCAATCATTTGCATTATTAAATTTTCAAATCTCTTTATATGAACAACTACATCAATTATTTTTATTTTAATTTTACTAATTGGTCTTTATCATGAATGAAATCAAGGTATATTAAATTGATCTAATTAGGGTTGTAGTTAACTATAACATTTGATTTGCATTCAAAAAGTATTGATTATTCAATCTACCTTGAATATGAAGCGATAAATTGCAATTAGTTTCGACCTAATCTTAGGTATCACTTACCCTTATTCTTTAATTGAAGCCAAAAAGAGGCTTATCACTGTTAATGATAGAATTGAGATCCATACTCCAATTAAAGAAGTATGATGTTCAAGAAAAAGCTGCTAACTTTTATCTTTTAATGGTTAAATTCCATTTATACTTCTTATTTATATAGTTTAAATAAAACATTACATTTTCATTGTAAAATTAAAAAAATTTTTTTTTATAAATTACTAAAATTAATTCACTATATATTCAAAGATAAATTTATCTCCCTAACATCTTCAGTGTTATACTCTAAATATAAGCTATTTGAATTAAAAACAAATTATATACATATATAAAACAACAATTCAAAGAATAAAACTCAATAAATAAACCTTTAAATTATTATTTTGTAGTACCTGATTTAACTGAGAATTTTTAACTAAATTATAATACAATTGTTGTCCCCCAAAATATTCAGATCAACCTTGATCAAAAGACTTAACAGCTAATTTACCAACAATCAATGAATAATTTATAATTCCATATGTAGAAATATAAGGTATAAATCATATTGAACCTAAAAAATAAGAAGAATTATAATTATTTAAAGCCTTATTAAAAAAAAATACAGATACATTAGAAATTAAATAACCCATCAAACCTCCTATAATACAAACAAACAAAGTTAATAACTTTAAATAAAAGGGTAAAACAATTACTATAGGGCTTGGGAAAATTAATCATCTAAGTATACTTCCTCCAAAAATTCTTAAAATCAATAAACCTATTATACTCTTTAGTATAACCCAACCTTCATCATTTAATATATTTAAAGAAGAAAAATTTGAATCTCCAGTTATAGTATAATATACTAAACGAAATGAATAACAAACAGTTAAACCAGTTGAAAAAAAATATAAAAAAAAAGAAAATATATTAATATAAGATAAAGAAACTATTTCTAAAATTAAATCCTTTGAATAAAACCCAGCTAAAAAAGGTATTCCACATAAAGCTAAATTAGCTACATTAAAACAAGAAGAAGTTAAAGGTATTATCAATCTTAAACTTCCTATTAAACGAATATCTTGACAATTATTTATATTATGAATAATAGCTCCCGCACACATAAATAATAAAGCCTTAAATAAAGCATGAGTCAATAAATGAAAAAATGCTAATTTATAATAACCTATAGATAAAATTCTTATTATTAAACCTAATTGACTTAAAGTAGATAAAGCAATAATTTTCTTCAAATCAAATTCATAGTTAGCTCCTAATCCTGCTATAAATATAGTTAATCCAGAAACTAACAATAAAAAATTCCCTATTCAAGATCTTCTTAAAACAATATTAAACCGAATCAATAAATAAACTCCTGCTGTTACTAAAGTAGAAGAATGAACTAAAGCAGATACAGGAGTTGGAGCAGCCATAGCAGCTGGCAATCAAGAAGAAAATGGAATTTGAGCACTCTTAGTTATAGCTGCTAATATAACTAAACTACCAATAATTAATATTTCCAAATCACTTTTTATAACTTCTAAATAAAAAACATAATTTCATCTTCCATAATTTAATATTCAAGCAATAGCTAATAATAAAGCCACGTCACCAATTCGATTAGATAAAGCAGTCAACATTCCAGCATTATAAGACTTCACATTTTGAAAATAAATTACTAAACAATAAGAAACAAGACCTAATCCATCTCATCCCAATAAAATTCTAATTAAATTTGGACTAATAATCAATAATATTATTGAAGTAACAAACATTAATACTAATATAATAAATCGATTAATCTTATAATCTCTACTTATATATTCCTTTCTATAAAAAATTACTAAAGAAGAAATTATTAAAACAAATGATATAAAAACTAAACTTATTCAATCAAATAATAAAGTTATTACAATTCTTATTGAATTAAAAGAAACTACTTCCCACTCAATAAAAATTCTATAATCATTTATAATAAAAATTATACCGAATAAAAAACTAGATAATCTAAAAAAAAATAATCTAATAAATCTAATTGTACAAATTGACAAATATTTCACGGTTTAAAGAGAATAACTCTCATCAATGACACCACAAATCAATATTTTTTTTAAACTATTTAAACATAATCATAATATACACATATCCCCCTTTAAAATTAATAAATTTAAAGGAAATCAATGTAAAAATAAAAGTAAAAATTCACGAATAGAACCCCCTCTAAAAGAATATGCTCCAGAAAAAATTTTACCATGTTGTCTATAAGCATATAAATATAAAGTATAAGCAGCTCTAAAAAAGGATAATAATGATAATATTAACATAGAAACTCAAGATCAACTAACGATTCTATTAATTAAAGTAATTTCCCCTAACAAATTTAATGTAGGAGGAGCTGCTATATTAGCAGAACTTAATAAAAACCATCATAAAGCTATAGAAGGTATAAAATTTAATAACCCCTTATTAATTAATAATCTTCGACTACCTAATCGTTCATAAGAAATATTAGCCAAACAAAACAATCCTGAAGAACATAACCCATGAGCAATTATTAAAGTATAAGAACCACAAATCCCTGAATAAGTCATTGTTATTAAACCCGCTAAAACAATCCCTATATGAGCTACTGATGAATAAGCAATTAAAGCCTTTAAATCTGTTTGACGTAAACAAATTAAACTAACTAAAACACCTCCAACTAAACTAATTCTTACTCAAATATAATTAAATTTTAATCCCATTAACTGAATAAATGGTAAAACCCGTAACAACCCATAACCACCTAATTTTAACATAATTCCAGCTAAAATTATCGACCCAGAAACAGGAGCTTCTACATGAGCCTTAGGAAGTCATAAATGAACTAAAAATATAGGTATTTTTACTAAAAAAGCTATTACCAATGAAAAATACAAAATTTCTAAGTCAAATATATAATTATTTAATAAGTAAAAATTCATTGTTCCTGTTATTTTATAAGTATAAAAAATTCCTACTAATATAGGTAAAGAAACTAATAATGTATAAAACAATAAATAAACACCAGCTTGTAAACGTTCAGGTTGATAACCTCAACCCAAAATTAAAAATAAAGTAGGAATTAAACTTCTTTCAAAAAATAAATAAAACATAAATAATCTTATTCTTCTAAAAGTTAATACTAATATAATTAATAATAAAATAATATTAACTAAAAATAAATTAATATAATTATTATACTTATAAACAGACTCTCTAGCCATTAATATTAAAGAAACAATTCATAGACTTAATAAAATTAACCCATAAGAAATTATATCACAACCAAAAAAATAAGAAACAGATATAAAATAATTTCTATATATATTTATTATAATAAAAATAAATCTTAATAAAAACAAAAAACTTTGAACCATTCAATAAGTATTATGTATTAAACATAAAGGAAACAAAAATAAAATAAAAATAATAATTTTTAACATTGTAAAATATTAAAACTTTGAAAATAATCATTACCATGAGTACGAATTATTCTAACTAAAATAGAAAGCCCTAATGCTCCTTCACATACACTAAAAGTTAAAAATATTATTCTAAAAAAAAATTCAAAATTAAGTATATTTAAATAAATAAATAATAATAAAAATAATCTTAAAACAATATATTCTAATCTTAATAGTATAGATAATAAATGCTTACGATTAGAAACAAAAGTAAACACACCTATAATAAATAAAATACTCGATAAAATTCAATTTAGAACTGTTAACATTAGTTTTAATAGTTTAATAAAAACATTGGTCTTGTAAATCAAAAATAAGAAATATTCTTTTAAAACTTCAAGAGAAAAGAAATTTCTTTATCATTAATCCCCAAAATTAATATTTTAATTAAACTACCTCTTGATATTATACAATGAATTTTAATAACATTATTACTTATTTTTAATTTTATTTTCTTTAATATAAAACATCCCTTAGCTATAGGATTAACTTTATTAATCCAAACAACACTAATTTGTCTTACATCAGGATTAATAACTAAAACATTTTGATTCTCCTATATTTTATTTTTAGTATTCTTAGGTGGAATGCTAGTACTATTCATTTACGTTACATCATTAGCATCTAACGAAATATTCTCATTTTCAATTAAATTAATAATCACAACAATTATTATATTTTTATTAAGTATCTCAATTTTATTCTTTATTGACAAAAATATTTTAACACAATATTCAAATATAGAAATTAAATCCATTTTTGACATAAATTCATATATTATAGAAAATTCTTTATCCCTTGTAAAACTATATAATTACCCTAATAATTTATTAACTATTATATTAATAAATTATTTATTAATTACACTAATTGCTGTTGTTAAAATTACAAAATTATTTAAGGGACCTCTACGACCTATATTTAACTAATGAACAAACCTTTACGAGTTAAACACCCCATTCTTAGAATTGCAAATGGAGCTCTAATTGATCTACCTGCACCTATTAATATTTCCGCATGATGAAACTTTGGTTCTCTATTATTTTTATGCTTAATAATTCAAATTCTTACTGGTCTATTTTTAGCTATACATTACACAGCAGATATTAACTTAGCCTTTAATAGAGTTAATCATATTTGTCGAGATGTAAATTATGGTTGATTATTACGAACAATACATGCTAATGGTGCATCATTCTTCTTTATTTGTATTTATTTACATGTAGGACGAGGAATCTACTATGGATCATATTTATTTACACCTACTTGATTAGTAGGAGTAATCATTCTTTTCCTCGTAATAGGAACAGCTTTTATAGGATATGTACTACCTTGAGGACAAATATCTTTTTGAGGAGCTACTGTAATTACCAATTTACTTTCAGCTATCCCTTACTTAGGAATTGATTTAGTTCAATGAGTATGAGGAGGATTTGCAGTAGACAATGCTACTTTAACACGATTCTTTACTTTTCATTTTATCTTACCTTTTATTGTTCTTGCTATAACAATAATTCATATTTTATTCCTACATGAAACAGGTTCTAATAACCCTATAGGATTAAATTCAAATATTGATAAAATTCCATTTCACCCTTATTTTACATTCAAGGATATTGTAGGATTTATTGTAATAACAATAATTTTAATTATATTAGTATTAATTAATCCTTACTTATTAGGAGATCCAGATAATTTTATCCCCGCAAATCCTCTTGTTACTCCTGTTCATATTCAACCTGAATGATATTTTTTATTTGCTTACGCAATTCTACGTTCTATTCCTAATAAATTAGGAGGAGTTATTGCTCTTGTTCTATCAATTGCAATTTTAGCTATTTTACCATTTTATCATTTAAGTAAATTCCGAGGTATTCAATTCTATCCAATTAATCAAATTTTATTCTGATTAATAACAGTTACCGTAATTTTATTAACATGAATTGGAGCTCGACCTGTTGAAGAACCTTATGTTCTAATTGGACAAATTTTAACAGTAATATATTTTTCTTATTTCATATTTAATCCACTAATTATTAAATGATGAGATAACCTATTAAACTAGTTAATGAGCTTGAAATAAGCATATGTTTTGAAAACATAAGATAGAAATTAAATTTTCTATTAACTTTACTAAAAAAAAATATCTAAATTAAATAAATTAAAAAAACCTTAAATCCTACAAAAAATAATAAAAAATTTAATGAAAAAGGTAAAAATCTCTTTCAAGCTAAATATATTAATTTATCATACCGAAAACGAGGTAAAGTCCCTCGAACTCAAATAAATATAAAAGAAACAAAAGTCAATTTAACATAAAATAATAAAGAAAATACATCTCTACCTAAAAATATAACACAAAATAGTATTCTCATAAATAAAATTCTTGCATACTCAGCTAAAAAAATTAAAGCAAATCCTCCTCTTCTATATTCTACATTAAACCCAGAAACTAATTCTGACTCTCCTTCTGCAAAATCAAAAGGAGTTCGATTTGTTTCAGCTAAAGAAATTCTAAATCAAACTAAAGCCATCGGAAATATGATAAACAAAAATCAAATAAATAATTGATACTTATAAAATATTAATATATTATAACCCCCAATTAAAAAAACAAAACTCAATAATACTAATGCCAAACTAACTTCATAAGAAATAGTTTGAGCAACAGCACGTAAACCTCCTAATAAAGCATAATTAGAATTAGAAGATCAACCAGCAATTATTACTGTATAAACCCCTAAACTAGTACAACATAAAAAAAACAATAAACCTAAATTAAAAGAAAAAAGCTTTACAAATAAAGGTATACATATTCAAACCAATAAAGAAAGAAATAAAGAAAAAATAGGAGAAAAATAATAAGAAATATAATTTGATAATAAAGGATAAGTTTGTTCCTTAGTAAATAATTTGATCGCATCACAAAAAGGTTGAGGAATACCTGCAATACCTACTTTATTAGGACCTTTACGAATTTGAATATATCCTAATACCTTACGTTCTAAAAGTGTTAAAAAAGCTACTCTTACTAACACAAAAATAATTAATAATAATCTACCGACAATAAATAATAAATTTTCTATAAAAAACAAGTACTATTTGTGACAAAAATCACATAAATAAATTCTAAATTTATTGCACTAATCTGCCAAAATAGTTTAAATTATTTATATTCAATATAAAAATAATAATTTATTAAATATTAGGTCCTTTCGTACTGAAATATTTTAATTTATTAAAGATAGAAACCAACCTGGCTTACGCCGGTTTGAACTCAGATCATGTAAGAATTTAAAAGTCGAACAGACTTAAAATTTAAGCGGCTACACCTAAAATTATATCTTAATCCAACATCGAGGTCGCAATCTTTTTTATCGATATGAACTCTCCAAAAAAATTACGCTGTTATCCCTAAAGTAACTTATTTTTTTAATCGTTATTAACGGATCAATTATTCATAAATTAATGATTTTTTAAAATTAAAAGTTTATTAAATTTTAATATCACCCCAATAAAATACAATTAATTATTATAATAAAAAAAATCTACAAAATTCTAATAATCTATGTATAAAGATTTATAGGGTCTTCTCGTCTTTTAATTTTATTTTAGCTTTTTGACTAAAAAATAAAATTCTATTATAAATTTTCATGAAACAGTTAATATCTCGTCCAACCATTCATACCAGCCTTCAATTAAAAGACTAATGATTATGCTACCTTTGCACAGTTAGTATACTGCGGCCATTTAAATTATCAGTGGGCAGGTTAGACTTTAAAAAAAATTCAAAAAGACATGTTTTTGTTAAACAGGCGAACATTATTTTTGCCGAGTTCTTTATAAAAACTTATCAATCAATTATATTTATACATCATAATATACTAATTTTATCATTATTTTTTTATTTTTATAATTAAAATAAATACTTTAATACATAATTAAAATTTAATAAATAATCAATATTATAAAATAAATTATAACACTTTTACTAATAATAGCTATTTCTAAGCTTATATTTATTAAATTATTCAATAATTTTTAATAATTTATTTCATAGCTTATCCCACAAAATATTAAAATAAAACAATTATTTAATTAATACACTTAATTAAATAATATAAAATTTCTAAATTAAATTTATTTCTTAAAGAACTAGATACCTTTAAAAACGAATAACATTTCATTTCTAATATATTATACAAAATAATTTTGTCACATTAACTTTCATAATATATTAACTCTTTTAAAATCGAGAAAATTATACTAAATAATTTTTATTTGATAAACCCTGATACACAAGGTACAATAAATTAAATTTTCTTTTAAAATATTAATTTTTCAAATTATTTCAATTTTCTTTCACAATACTATTTAACTATAATTAAAATTATTTTTTCTTTATAAAATACTCAAACAAATCTTATAATAATTATTTTTAATAATTTATAATAAAAAAAAAATTAATTAATAAATAAAATATAATCAATTTATATTGATTTGCACAAAAATCTTTTCAATGTAAATGAAATGCTTTACTGAATAAGCTTTAAATTGCATTCTAGGTACACTTTCCAGTACATCTACTATGTTACGACTTATCTTACCTTAGTAATAAGAGTGACGGGCGATGTGTGCATATTTTAGAGCTAAAATCAAATTATTAATCTATATAATTTTACTATCAAATCCACTTTCAATAAATTTTTCAAATTTATATCCATTTAAATAATTTTATTGTAACCCATCAATACTTAAATATAAGCTACACCTTGATCTGATATATTTTCTTTTAAAAAATCTTGAAAATTAACTTTCTTATAAAATATTCTAATAACGACGGTATATAAACTGAATACAAACTTAAGTAAGGTCCATCGTGGATTATCGATTACAAGACAGGTTCCTCTGAATAGACTAAAATACCGCCAAATTTTTTAAGTTTCAAGAACATAACTACTACTACCTTAGTTTTTAAAGATACATTTTAAATAATAGGGTATCTAATCCTAGTTTATAAATAAAATTTCCAAGCTTTAATTATTTAATTTAAAATTATTATAAATTTAAAATTTCACCTAATAAATTTACTTTTATTTCATAAAAATCAATTTAACTCAAACTAAAAAAAATTTATTTGTATTATTCGTATAACCGCGGCTGCTGGCACAAATTTAGCCAATACTCTTCAATATTACTATTTCTAAGTTTCCTTAATTAATAATACTAATTACTGCGACTAATAAAAAATTATTTACTATTAAAATAAACAACAATTCTCACAAAAATTTACATATAAATTAAACTGATAACAAATTTAAAAGCCAAAATAAAACTTTATACTATTAAAATAAAATCATTAATTAATAATATATTTAATTACCTAAAAAAAATATAAATAAAARAAAAAAAAAAAAAAAAATAAAAAAAAAAAAAAAAAAAAAAAACATGAAAACTCTATTATTACGA